ACACAAGTAACGGAGAACATACGAAAGCTTTGGAATATTATTTTCGGGCACTCGAACGAAATCCTTTCTTACCCCAAGCTTTAAATAATATGGCCGTGATCTGTCATTACGTGCGATTATCTCCACTATAGAAAGAAAAAAGAAAAGAATGAGCAAATTCGCTAATACTAATCTAAAAAATACTCAAAAAAATAGGCTTTCTACATATATCGTCCAAAACAACGATTTTTATCAGCTGTAGCAAAGAAAGAAACTTCATAGAAGTCAAAATATGAAGAAATAGATATGCCTAAATACTCTTTTTTTTTTTTCTATGGATAAAAGATCTAATTGATAGAGGAAGCATCGTAAGGATCAATTAACAAGGTTTTGAGCCGATACAATAAGAACTGCTTACTTATATCATGATAGAAAAATTAGGAATCTACTTATGTAATAAAGTGGATCCCCTGAAGTTTTGAGCAGCGGTGTAGTATCAGATCCCAAAGATAGTAAGTCTTTTCTTTCATAAGAAAGAAAAGACTTTTTCAAAGATTCTATAGAAATTGATATATCATATAAAAAAACATATGATATATGAAATCGAGATAGTTACCTTTCAGAAAATTATAATGAGAGCGTTAATGCCTATACTTTATTCATTTTTCTGAAGGTAGGAGAAAAGATAAAACTATAAAAAAAAATTATGAAATTCTTTCTTTATTAGTCAAAATTCAAGTTTGAAACTCATGTAATTAACTTCTTTCTTTTTTTTCTTTTGATTAACTCCAAAATAATGGAATACCAAAAGAATTGAAAGAAGAGCCGTATGAGTCAGGAAACTCTCAAGTACGGTTCTAAGGGAAGGAATTTTTTCACCTATTCCGACCGCGGAGAACAGGCCATTCGACAGGGAGACTCTGAAATTGCGGAATCTTGGTTTAATCAAGCCGCTGAATATTGGAAACAAGCTATAGCCCTTACCCCTGGTAATTATATTGAAGCACAGAATTGGTTGAAGATCACAGGGCGTTTTGAATAAGACCACTCTGTTTCTTTTTCTACTTTCTTATATACTTATATAATTATATATACTCTTAATAATATATAATTATATAAGTATATACTCGAATATATATACTTTATTCTTTTTTTTTGATTTCTAATTTATTATATTTATTTTGATTTATAATTTATTTATTTGGATTATATTTATTCGTTTTTATATATGTTTTTATCTATTCTATATATATATATTTCATTTGTTATAATTTATTTTTTGTTGTTCCCATCCTTTAAATAAAACAAATCATTTTTATAGGAAATAGGAAGAATTAATCACAGAATTTAATTATATCCTTTCTAAAATTATTCTATCTTGTCTGGTATTTCGTAGAGATAAGCGATACGTGAATAAAGTAGAGAATTTTTTTTTTTTTTTTCTGCTATTCAAACTAATATTCAATCAAACTAATAAAAGAGACCCTCGAAAAACTAAATAGAAATACCAGTATGTTACCTAATAATACTAATGATTACTCACGGGATTTATTTCAAATTCAAATAGAGTAGAATACATAATAATATCTTGTATATAACGACAAAGAATGAAATTAGTTCCATTTATAAACTTATGAGTAAAATCTGAATATATTAGGCTACACAAAAAGTTATTTAACTTACATTGAAAGTCCGAAAAAGGTCTTAGAAGATTCAAAAAGGTCCGTTAAGCGCCTCACTCCTATGTCATAATAGATCCGAACACTTGCCCTGAATGAATTTCGAGATCATAATTGTTCTAGTGAATAACTAAAGAAAATAGATTCAATTTAAGAAAATATTATAAAATAGATGGAAAATAGAATAAAACGAAACTCAATATAAACATCTCTCATAAATTCACTAATTCTGTTTTATGTTGGCGAGTTTCTTTATATATGTTGTCTGGAAAGAGGAGGACTCAATGATTATTCGTTCACCGGAACCAGAAGTGAAAATTATGGTAGATAGGGATCCCATAAAAACTTCTTTCGAGGAATGGGCAAAACCCGGTCATTTCTCAAGAACAATAGCTAAAGGACCTGATACTACTACTTGGATCTGGAACCTACATGCTGATGCTCACGATTTCGATAGCCATACTAGTGATTTGGAGGAGATTTCCCGAAAAGTTTTTAGTGCCCATTTCGGGCAACTCTCCATCATTTTTCTTTGGCTAAGTGGCATGTATTTTCATGGTGCTCGTTTTTCTAATTATGAGGCATGGTTAAGTGATCCTACTCACATTAGGCCTAGCGCCCAGGTGGTTTGGCCAATAGTGGGTCAAGAAATATTGAATGGTGATGTAGGGGGGGGATTCCGAGGAATCCAAATAACCTCTGGTTTTTTTCAGATTTGGCGAGCATCTGGAATAACTAATGAATTACAACTGTATTGTACCGCAATTGGTGCATTGGTCTTTGCAGCCTTAATGCTTTTTGCTGGTTGGTTTCATTATCACAAAGCTGCTCCAAAATTGGCT